GGTTTTGCGTCTATTACCAGTGCTTCCTCCTGAGTTGAGACCAATCTATCATATAGATGAGGATAAACTAGTGACCTCAGATATTAATGAAATCTATAGAAGAATTATCTATCGGAATAATACTCTTACAGATCTATTAACAACAAGTATAGCTACGCCAGAAGAATTAATAATATCTCAGGAAAAATTGCTGCAAGAAGCTGTGGATGCACTTCTTGATAATGGAATTTGCGGACAACCAATGAGGGATGATCATAATAGAGTTTACAAGTCTCTTTCAGATGTAATTGAAGGCAAAGAAGGAAGAGTTCGCGAGACTTTGCTTGGTAAACGGGTCGATTATTCAGGGCGGTCAGTGATTGTCGTGGGCCCGTCACTTTCATTACATCGATGTGGATTGCCTCGCGAAATAGCAATAGAACTTTTCCAGGCATTTGTAATTCGTGACCTAATTAGAAAACATCTTGCTTCGAACATCGGAGTTGCTAAAAGTCAAATTCGAAAAAAAAAACCTATTGTATGGGAAATACTTCAGGAAATTCTGGATGACCATCCTGTATTGCTGAATAGAGCGCCTACTCTGCATAGATTAGGTATACAGGCATTCCTGCCCATTTTAGTGGAAGGGCGTGCTATTTGTTTACATCCATTAGTTTGTAAGGGCTTCAATGCAGACTTTGACGGGGATCAAATGGCTGTTCATGTCCCTTTATCTTTGGAGGCTCAAGCAGAGGCACGTTTACTTATGTTTTCTCATATGAATCTTTTGTCTCCAACTATTGGAGATCCCATTTCTGCACCAACTCAAGATATGCTTAGTGGACTCTATTTCTTAACGAGTGGAAATCGTCGGGGTATTTGTGTAAATAGGTATAATCCATGTAATCATATAAACTATCAAAATGAAGATAATAACTATAAGTATACAAAAAAAAAAGAGCCTTTTTTTTCTAATGCCTATGATGCAATTGGAGCTTATCGGCAAAAACGCATCAATTTAGGTAGTCCCTTGTGGCTGCGGTGGCGACTAGATCAACGCGTTATTGCTGCAAGAGAAACTCCCATCGAAATTCACTATGAATCTTTGGGGACCTATTATGAGATTTATGGACACTATCTAATAGTAAGAAGTATAAAAAAAGAAATTCTTTATATATATATTCGAACCACTCTCGGTCATATTTCTCTTTATCGAGAAATAGAAGAAGCCATACAGGGGTTTTGGCAGGGCTGTTGTAATTCTATGCTACCAGGGGGAATTCGAGTCTCACCGGGTTAACTAGGACTCTAATTGCAATTGCGGAATTTCTACGTGAATCAAGATCTAGAAAAGGAAGTTTTACAATCACTGACTCAAACCCATTGTCAAATTCTACTCAGCGCAATATGGAGGTACTGATGGCAGAACGGCCCACTCAGGTCTTTCACAATAAAATGATAGACGGAACTGCCATGAAACGACTTATTAGTCGATTTATTGATCATTATGGAATAGGATATACATCACATATCCTGGATCAAGTAAAGACTCTGGGTTTCCGACAAGCTACCGCCGCATCCATTTCATTAGGAATTGATGATCTTTTAACAATACCTTCTAAAAGATGGCTAGTTCAAGACGCTGAACAACAAAGTTTTATTTTGGAAAAACACCATCATTATGGGAATGTACACGCGGTAGAAAAATTACGTCAATCGATCGAGATTTGGTATGCCACAAGTGAATATTTGCGACAAGAAATGAATCCTAATTTTCGGATGACCGATCCTTTTAATCCAGTCCATATAATGTCTTTTTCGGGAGCCAGAGGAAATGCATCTCAGGTACATCAATTAGTAGGTATGAGAGGATTAATGTCGGATCCCCAAGGGCAAATGATTGATTTACCCATTCAAAGCAATTTACGCGAAGGACTCTCTTTAACAGAATATATTATTTCTTGTTACGGAGCCCGTAAAGGAGTTGTGGATACCGCTATCCGAACATCAGATGCAGGATATCTCACGCGCAGACTTGTTGAAGTAGTTCAACACATTGTTGTACGTCGAACAGATTGCGGTACCGTCCGAGGTATTTCTGTAAGTCCTCGAAATGGAATGATGGCGGACAGGATTTTTATCCAAACATTAATTGGGCGTGTATTAGCAGATCATATATATATAGGTTCGCGATGCATTGCTACTAGAAATCAAGATATTGGAGTTGGACTTGTCAATAGATTCATAACTTTTAGAGCACAACCAATCTCTATTCGAACTCCCTTTACTTGTAGGAGTACGTCTTGGATTTGTCAATTATGTTATGGCCGAAGTCCAGCTCATGACGACCTGGTTGAATTGGGAGAAGCTGTAGGTATTATTGCAGGTCAATCTATTGGAGAACCGGGCACTCAATTAACATTAAGAACTTTTCATACCGGCGGAGTATTCACAGGGGGTACTGCAGAACATGTGCGAGCCCCTTCTAATGGAAAAATAAAATTCAACGAGGATTTGGTTC